GACCAATTTGAAAGATCGTTTGATGTAGTTGAAATAACCGAATTTTTGGTTGTTCGATCAAGTAAGGGAAACTCGATGGAATTCATAACTGTCTCAATATTCTTTTTTCTTTTTATTGTCTGAATGTTTAGGAGCTAAGACCATTCCAATGCCCCTTTTCGCCATGCATAAACTAAACCAACAATTAAGATAAGCACGAAAATTAAAGCTTCTACAAATACAGATACACCTAATACATCGAAACCCATTGCCCATGGATAAAGAAAAACCGTTTCAACATCAAAAACAACAAAAACTAGAGCAAACATATAATAACGGATTTTAAATTGTAACCAAGCGTTGCCCATTGGTTCTATACCCGATTCATAACTAGAAAGTTTCTCAGGCCCTTTGTTAATCGGGGCTAAAACTCCGGAAATGAAAAATGCCAAAATAGGAATAAGACTTGATATTATTAGAAATGCCCAAAAAATATCATATTCGTAAAGCAGAAACATAGACGCACTCCTATGAACGTGAAAAATATACCGGATTGGTCGACTCGACTTGAAATTGTCAAGTCATTCACAACCGTTTAGTCAAAAAAAAAAAAAGAATTTTTTTGATCGAACTTTCGATTCTAGTTTCCTTTGTTTACTGCGGGACATGGCTCCTTTCAATATTCATCGACCGAAATCCTATTTCCATTACACGTATTTAAATTTGAATTGATTTAGTTATAGTTAGTATAACTAACTATTGTTATTATACAAATTCTCTTGTTTTCGTCTTACCTAGGATTCTCTCGAAAGAAAAGGAATTCTAAATAGAACTAAAATTCTCATTTTAGTTTAGAATTTAGAATTCGATTTTTTAACTGGACTCGCGTCATTATTTTGACTTCAAAAACTCACTAGGATTGAATATACCAAAGAGAGGGAGAATATCACTAACTTCCTGATTGTGGACAGGAAAGGAGGAAAATTCATATGGAATTCACCTCCGAAGATTAATGAATAAAAATGAATAAAGTAGGTTTGTTTATCCACACGATTGGATAAATATCGACTGAGCCCATTAAAATGAATTAAATTTAAATGTGTTTTTGCTTTCATTTTTATGTTCGGCTTTAAAAGATACTCGTGAGCGGGCTTATCGGAATAATTCAGGAATACTTTTTTGATGAAAAAACCGGTCGGTTACAAGCAACAAACTAGAATGGGGAAATTCCAATTATACAATTTTTTGTATTTTCATTTTTTAGGGCTCTAGGGCTATACGGACTCGAACCGTAGACTTTCTCGGTAAAACAGATCAAACTTTTTCTGATCAAAATGATCTGAACTGTTTCAAAGACCCAACATGCGTTTTTTGTGCATTGGGCTCTTTCATTAACTGATAGAAATATCAGGCAGTCCGCCATATTTTTTTGATAGAAAAATAGGAGATGGCTCCATGTGCTCTGAGTCATTATTTGAATTCTGATCCAGGAACACTACCAAAGTGTTTCAAAGGGGTTTTATATTGACGTAGGTCTGCCTCTGGCCTAGATTAACCTAAGTTAGATGAAGCCTCTATCGCTCTGCTTAAAAATAAAATATGAAACTTCATACACCTTAAAGTCCATTAGGGCGAAAAGATCTTTTTTTGAGGTCCTTATACTCATTATGCCTAGCATTGAATAGACATTTACCTTATCAATATCTCAAATCAACGATGGGGCGGGCCTGCTTGGCACCTAAAAAGGGGCAAGACTGAACCCCTTGTCAGGCTATTGTTCTCTTGTTCCCTCAAAGTTATGGAGTAAGACACCGATTTCTCAACAAGATCAATTCTTTTGATTGCATGATGGACCCCTTAAAAAACATTGGCGCACGTGTAAACGAGGTGCTCTACCTAACTGAGCTATAGCCCTTAGTGCTTGTAATACCTATTTTATTATGTAGATAATTTCTTGTCAAGATGAATATTCCACGATCAAAGATCATAGTTATTTGATCTGTTTGCGTGGTATTGCTTATAAGTAATATGAGATTTATAATCCGTCAATGGGATGGGTCCCATTTGGTTTTCTTTGTGATTATAAACGGCCTACTTAACTCAGTGGTTAGAGTATTGCTTTCATACGGCGGGAGTCATTGGTTCAAATCCAATAGTAGGTAGAACTTATTAGATCCCACTGACTCCGGTCTCTAATAAGTTTTTATATCCCTCTTCTTTTATTGATATTTATTTAGTTTGTATCTTTTCTATTTCTTTTTTTGTTGGATCAAAATAGAATTACGCCTGATTTGATTCTGTCGAGTGAATACAATCAAATAAAAAAATAGAATGTATAAACCGAACTTCTTTTGATTATTCGGACACACCCACTAGTTACGAAATCGCATCGATCGTCTCGACTCGTGTCCTAGCTCGTCGGAGAGCTAGATTTGCCTCAATTTTTTGTCTCTTTCCTTCCGCTTTTCTTAAATTAGCTTCTGCTATTTCAAGAGCTTGCTGGGCTTCTTGTGAATTGATG